ATAGAATACGACCCTAATCGAAATGCACACATTTGTCTCATACACTATGGGGATGGTGAGAAGAGATATATTTTACATCCCAGAGGGGCTATAATTGGAGATACCATTGTTTCTGGTACAGAAGTCCCTATATCAATGGGAAATGCCCTACCTTTGAGTGCGGTTTGAACTATTGATTTACGTAATTGGAAGTAACCAATTAGGTTTACGACGAAACCTAGAAATCAATCACTGATCCAATTTGAGTACCTCTATGGGATAGACCTCAACAGAAAACTGTTGAGTAACGGCAGCAAGTGATTGAGTTCAGTAGTTCCTCATAGAAAATTATTGACTCTAGAGATATGGTAATATGGAGAAGACAAAATTGTTTGAAGCACGCACAGAACCGGAAGCGCCCCTTGTTTCAAAGAGAGGAGGACGGGTTATTCACATTTAATTTGATGGTCAGAGGCGAATTGAAAGCTAAGCAGTGGTAATTATAAAGATCCCCCGGGGGAAAAATAGAGATGTCTCCTACGTTACCCGTAATATGTGGAAGTATCGACGTAATTTCATAGAGTCATTCGGTCTGAATGCTACATGAAGAACATAAGCCAGATGACGGAACGGGGAGACCTAGGATGTAGAAGATCATACATGAGTGATTCGGCAGATTTGGATTCCTATATATCTACTCATGTGGTACTTCATCATACGATTCATATAAGATCCATCTGTCTAGATATCATCATATACATCTAGAAAGCCGTATGCTTTGGAAGAAGCTTGTACAGTTTGGGAAGGGGTTTTATTGATAAAAAAGAAGAATCTACTTCAACCGATATGCCCTTAGGCACGGCCATACATAACATAGAAATCACACTTGGAAAGGGTGGACAATTAGCTAGAGCTGCCGGCGCTGTAGCGAAGCTGATTGCAAAAGAGGGTAAATCGGCCACATTAAGATTACCATCTGGGGAGGTCCGTTTGATATCCAAAAACTGCTTAGCAACAGTCGGACAAGTGGGTAATGTTGGGGTGAACCAAAAAAGCTTGGGTAGAGCTGGATCGAAATGTTGGCTAGGTAAGCGTCCTGTAGTAAGAGGAGTGGTTATGAACCCTGTAGACCATCCCCATGGGGGCGGGGAAGGGAGAGCCCCAATTGGTAGAAAAAAACCCACAACCCCCTGGGGTTATCCTGCGCTTGGAAGAAGAAGTAGGAAAAGGAAAAAATATAGTGATAGTTTTATTCTTCGTCGCCGTAAATAGGAATATTTATTGAAAATCGAATTTTTTTAATTTGAAATAATGTGATGGGCGAACGACGGGAATTGAACCCGCGCGTGGTGGATTCACAATCCACTGCCTTGATCCACTTGGCTACATCCGCCCCTTATCTAGCTAAAGGATTTTTTATTTTTTCCATTCATCATTATTGTATTTATTCTTACCTTCATACTTAGATCGAGATATTCTATTGGACATAGAATGCCAATCTTTAAAATGTAAAAAAAAAGGAGTAATCAGCTGTGGCACGTTCACTAAAAAAAAATCCTTTTGTAGCTAATCATTTATCGAGAAAAATTGAAAAACTCAACATGAGGGAGGAGAAAGAAATAATAGTAACTTGGTCTCGGGCATCTACCATTATACCCAAAATGATTGGCCATACAATCGCGATTCATAATGGAAAGGAACATTTACCTATTTATATAACAGATCGTATGGTAGGTCACAAATTGGGAGAATTCGCGCCTACTCTGACTTTCGCGAGACATGCGAGAAACGATAATAAATCTCGTCGTTAATTTAGAATAAAAATAAAAAATAGATACTTACATTCATTGGCGGGGGATAACCTTATGATAAAGAAATCGAATTCAGATAGAGAAGTAAAAGTTTTAGCTCAACATATATGTATGTCCGCTTTCAAAGCGCGAAGAGTAATTGATCAAATTCGCGGGCGCTCTTATGAGGAAACGCTTATGATACTGGAACTCATGCCTTATCAAGCATCTTATCCCATTTTAAAGTTGGTTTATTCTGCAGCAGCAAATGCTAGTCATAATATGGGTTTGAACGAAGCTGATTTATTCATTAGTAAAGCCGAAGTAAACGGGGGTCCTTTTGTGAAAAAGTTAAGACCTAGGGCTCGGGGGCGTAGTTATCCGATAAAAAGGCCCACTTGTCATATAACAATTGTATTAAAAGATAAATCGAAATTCTTTTTAGATTCATCTAAACCTTAGATTCATATTTAGAAAAAAATGGATGGAAAGATAATATAATAAAAAATATGGGACAAAAAATAAATCCACTTGGTTTCAGACTTGGTACAACCCAAAATCATCATTCCTTTTGGTTCGCACAACCAAAAAATTTTTCCGTGGGTCTACAAGAAGATGAGAAAATACGGAATTGTATCAAGAACTATGTACAAAAAAATAAGAGAATATCCTCAGGCTTCGAAGGAATTGGAATTGCACGCATAGAAATTCAAAAAAGAATCGATTTGATCCAGGTCATAATCCATATCGGGTTCCCGAATTTATTAATAGAGGGCCGAACACGAGGGATCGAAGAATTACAGATGAGTGTACAAAAAGAATTTCGTTCTGTGAACCGAAGACTCAACATTGCTATCACAAGAATTGAAAAACCTTATGGACACCCCAATATTCTTGCAGAATATATGGCTTCACAATTAAGAAATAGGGTTTCATTTCGAAAGGCAATGAAAAGAGCGATTGAATTAACTGAACAAACAGATACAAAGGGAATTCAAATACAAATTGCAGGGCGTATCGACGGAAAAGAAATTGCACGTGTCGAATGGATCAGAGAAGGTAGGGTTCCTCTACAAACAATTCGCGCTAAAATTGATCATTGTTCCTATACAATTCGAACTATCTATGGAGTATTAGGCCTAAAAATTTGGATATTTGCGGACGAGGAATAATAAATAGACCTTTATTGATCTTGCCATTCTGTCCAGTGGTAGAATAAAAGATTATAAACTGTTTCCGTTTTTCCGTTAAATCAAACAAAAATAAACAATTCTAATTCTATAAGGTTGAATAAAAAAAAATTTACCATTTTTTGATATAATTGCTATGCTTAGTGCGTGACTCGTTAGTTTTTTCTTTAGAGTTTATAGTTGGACTTCAAAAAAAAAGACTGACCCCCACTATGAACTTAATAACTATATAAACTAAATAAACATAAACTAAATAAACTAAATAAACATAAACTAAATAAACTAAAAACTAATAACCAACTTATTGCTTCGTATTGTCGAGATCCCAAGAAACAGTCACTATATGACTGGATCAATCATATAGTTGTAACAACTGAAATTTTTCACAAATCCGATTATGGATTTTGAAGAAAAAAAAAATAAAGGGATGCGGATAAATGGAAAGGTGATAGAAAGAGAGAACAAAAATATCAATGATAGATGATTCCAATATGTATGGTCTATGAATCACCTCATAAAAGGCAGTGTGATAAAGCATTAATATTGATATAAATAATAAAGAGCCTCGGGTTAATAGAAACTGAGGAGATTGACTCGGGAACAAATTTTGTTGGGAGCTCCATTGCAGAGTTCAGGCCTAACCATTAATGGAGAAGCTATAGGAACGACGAAACCTGTGACTATATAAGATTCTATTAAAAACGAATCCTAATAATTCATCGGGTGGGATGGCGGAACGAACCAAGAACAAATTTATTTACTCTGAAAGATCATGAATTGATCCTACGAATAAAGCAGGAAAGAGTCAATATTCGCCCGCGAAACCCTTACTTTATTAGTTTATTGTATTCCAATATTGTCGCTTGATTTAATAAGAGTAAAAATAAAGATTCGTTATAAAAAAGAAGCATTATCTCATTATCTATAAATATACACATCTAGCCGTATATACAACATAGATTCCTATGTAATAAATGAAATATCAATAAATCCCATTACTTAGTTTAGTGTATTAGTTATTAAATACATGTGTATACGTAATATTATCGAATCCTTTCATTCGCGAGGAGCTGGATGAGAAGAAACTCTCATGTCCGGTTCTGCAGTAGAGATGGGATTCAGAAAAAACCATCAACTATAACCCCAAAAGAACCAGATTTCGTAAGCAACATAGAGGAAGAATGAAGGGAATATCTTGTCGAGGTAATCGTATTTGTTTCGGCAGATACGCTCTTCAAGCACTTGAACCTGCTTGGATCACAGCTAGACAAATAGAAGCAGGGCGAAGAGCAATGACACGATATGCGCGTCGTGGTGGAAAAATATGGGTACGCATATTTCCCGACAAACCTGTTACAGTAAGACCTGCGGAAACACGTATGGGTTCGGGTAAGGGATCCCCCGAATATTGGGTATCCGTTGTTAAACCGGGTCGAATACTTTATGAAATGGGCGGAGTATCAGAAACTGTAGCCAGAGCAGCTATTGAAATAGCTGCGTGCAAAATGCCTATACGAACTCAATTTGTTATTTCAGGATAGGGATATAGAACTAAACATAAAAAAGGGGTATTGAGGATGAAAAAACAACCACGGGTTTATTTATTTATAGACAAACACTATTATTTTTCTCATTCTTTGCATTGAAATAACGGATTCAAATAAAAATGATATGATTCAACCTCAAACCCTTTTGAATGTAGCGGATAACAGCGGAGCTCGAGAATTGATGTGTATTCGAATCATAGGAGCTGGAAATCACCGGTATGCTCATATTGGTGACGTTATTGTTGCTGTAATCAAAGAAGCAGTGCCCAATATGCCTCTAGAAAGATCAGAAGTAATTAGAGCTGTAATTGTACGTACATGTAAAGAACTCAAACGTGACAACGGTATGATAATACGATATGATGACAATGCAGCGGTTGTCATTGATCAAGAAGGAAATCCAAAAGGAACTCGAGTTTTTGGTGCGATTGCCCGGGAATTGAGACAGTTGAATTTTACTAAAATAGTTTCATTAGCTCCCGAGGTATTATAAAGACTAGTGTATGAAACTTTAAAATAGTTATAGTAGGATATCTGAAATGGATCTAATTAATAGATTTTGTCTCACGCATATGCTTTTAATAATTAATTGAAATAATTAATTGAATAATTAATAATTGAATTTAATAATTCAAGTAAAAAAACATGTTGATTATATCAAAATTAGGAAGCACCAATAATTAGAATTCGTCATGGGCAGAGACGCTATTGCTGATATAATAACTTCTATAAGAAATGCTGACATGAGTAAAAATGGAACGGTTCGAATAGCATCCACTAATATCACCGAAAACATTGTTAAAATACTCCTACGAGAGGGTTTTATTGAAAACGTTCGGAAACATCAGGAAAGTAACAAATATTTTTTGGTTTCAACCTTGCGCCATAGAAGGACTAGGAAAGGAATATATAGAACTGTTTTAAAACGTATCAGTCGACCCGGTCTACGAATCTATTCCAACTATCAAAAAATTCCTAAGATTTTAGGTGGAATAGGAATTGTAATTCTTTCCACTTCTCGAGGCATAATGACAGATCGAGAAGCTAGACTAGAAAAAATTGGAGGAGAAATTTTGTGTTATATATGGTGATCCTCCTCCGGTATCCTAATTTTATCTCTAACTTCCTATTTGTGAAATAGAGAGGAAAAGTTATATAACTTTTCCTTCCTCCATTAGTTGATACTTCAAGGGGGTTACCTGGAATGAAAGAACAAAAATTGATTCATGAAGGTTTAATTACTGAATCACTTCCCAACGGTATGTTCCGGGTCTGTTTAGATAATGAAGATCTAATTCTAGGTTATATTTCAGGGAGGATCCGACGCAGTTTGATACGAATATTGCCGGGGGATAGAGTCAAAATCGAAATAAGTCGGTATGATTCAACCAGGGGACGTATAATTTATAGACTTCGCAACAAAGATTCGAACGATTAGATAGATGATTTTTGAAAACTTTTATGGGAGATACAATTCGAAGCTAAAAAATACAAGAGACTTATTTTCTTCCAAGGAATAGATTCCAAATTAAAGTAAGGAGTGAGAAATATGAAAATAAGGGCTTCCGTTCGTAAAATTTGTGAAAAATGTCGACTGATCCGTAGGCGCGGACGAATTATAGTGATTTGTTCCAATCCGAGACATAAACAGAGACAAGGATAGTCTTTCTAAAGTTTCTCAAAGAAGGCCCGTGTAAAAATAAAAGATCTGTTTTAACATGAAATGGATATCTCCATATCTTTCTATATATTTCTGATTCATAGTTATGAGATGATAAAATATGGCAAAACCTATACCAAGAATTGGTTCGCGTAGGAATGGGCGTATTGGTTCACGTAAGAGTGGACGTAGAATACCAAAAGGAGTTATTCATGTTCAAGCGAGTTTCAACAATACCATTGTAACTGTTACAGATGTACGAGGTCGAGTGGTTTCTTGGGCCTCCGCCGGTACTTCCGGATTCAAAGGCACAAGAAGAGGGACACCCTATGCTGCTCAAGCCGCAGCTTTAAATGCTATTCGTACTGTAGTCGATCAGGGTATGCAACGAGCAGAAGTTATGATAAAAGGTCCCGGTCTCGGAAGAGACGCAGCATTACGGGCCATTCGTAGAAGTGGTATACTATTAAGTTTCGTACGTGATGTAACACCTATGCCGCATAATGGATGCCGACCTCCTAAAAAAAGACGTGTGTAAAAATAAGAATTCAATGGATTTCAAGAGAAATAAACGATTCAATGATCTGATCAAATAATAATATTATTAGTATGGTTCGAGAGGAAATAGCGGGATCCACTCGAACACTACAGTGGAAATGTGTTGAATCAAGAGTAGACAGTAAGCGTCTTTATTATGGTCGTTTCGTTCTGTCCTCACTCATGAAAGGGCAAGCCGATACCATAGGTATTGCCATGCGAAGGGCTTTACTTGGAGAAATAGAAGGAACATGTATCACACGTGCAAAATCTGAGAAGGTGCCGCATGAATATTCTACGATAGTAGGTATTGAGGAATCGGTACACGAAATTTTAATAAATTTGAAAGAAATTGTATTGAGAAGTAATCTGTATGGAGTTAGAGACGCATCCATTTGCGTCAGGGGTCCAAAATACATAACTGCTCAAGATATCATCTCACCACCTTCCGTGGAAATAGTTGACGCAACACAGCATATAGCTAACCTGACGGAACCGATTGATTTGCGTATTGGATTACAAATCAAGAGGGATCGCGGATACCGTATGAACCCCACAAATAACTCTCAAGACGGAAGTTATCCTATAGATGCTGTATCCATGCCTGTTCGAAATGCGAATCATAGTATTCATTCTTATGGGAATGGAAATGAAAAACAAGAAATACTTTTTCTAGAAATATGGACGAATGGAAGTTTAACTCCTAAGGAAGCACTTTCTGAAGCTTCTCGTAATTTGATTGATTTATTTATTCCTTTTCTACACGCGGAGGAAGGGGGCATTCATTTCGAAGAAAA